TTTCTTCGAAATTCATGTCATCCTCCTCTGCATGTAGAAAAGGAATAAATAAATCAATCAAATTACGAGAAGCTTCATAAAGTGCTTCTTTAGGAGTTAAACTTCCATTTGTCCATATTTCTAGAAAAAGTATCTCTTGTTTTTCATTCCCATTCCCAAAACAATGAATACTATGATTCACATTTCGAACAGGCATGAAGACAGCATCTATAGGATAACTTCCATCCTGGGAATTATTTGTGGGTTTTGTACTATATCCGCGATCTCTCTTGATTTGTAATCCAATACAAAAATCAATTGGTTCCGTCAAGTTAGCTATATGTTGTGTTGTGTCAACTATTTCCACAGAGGGTGGTGAGATGATATCTTGAGCAGTTACGTATTTAGGACCTTTGACACAAATAGATGCGTCCCTAACTCCATATATATTGCTTCTCAATACAATTTCTTTCAAATTTAGTAAAATTTCATGTACTGATTCCTCAATACCTACTATTGTAGAATATTCATGTGGCACTTTCTCAGATTTTGCACGTGTTATACATGTTCCTTCCATTTCCCCAAGTAAAGCCCTCCGCATGGCAATACCTATGGTATCTGCTTGACCTTTCATAAGTGGGGACAGAATGAAACGACCATAATAAAGACGCTTACTGTCTACTCTTGATTCAACACATTTCCACTGTAGTGTTCGAGTGGATTCCGCTACTTCCTCTCGAACCATACTATACTAATATTTTGATCACATCAAAGAATCATTTATTTCTCTTGAAATACCCCTTTTTCTTTTTTCTACACACGTCTTTTTTTAGGGGGTCGACATCCATTATGTGGCATAGGTGTTACATCACGTACGAAACTTAATAGTATACCACTTCTACGAATGGCTCGTAATGCTGCATCTCGTCCGAGGCCGGGACCCTTTATCATAACTTCCGCTCGTTGCATACCCCGGTCAACTACGGTACGAATAGCATTCGCTGCTGCTGCTTGAGCAGCATAAGGCGTTCCTCTTCTTGTGCCTTTGAATCCAGAAGTACCAGCGGAGGCCCAAGAAACCACACGACCCCGTACATCTGTAATAGTTACAATGGTATTGTTGAAACTTGCTTGAACATGAATAATACCTTTTGGTATTCTACGTCCATTTTTACGTGAACCAATACGTCCATTCCTACGTGAACCAATTTTTGGTATAGCTTTTGTCATATTTTATTATCTCATAAATATGATTCAGAAATATACAAAACGATACGGAAATATCCATTTGATGATGAAAGAAATCCTTTTTTTTTGTCCTTCCCTTTTTAGTTTAGAAAGTTTTTCCGAAAGATTACCCTTGTCTTTGTTTATGTCTGGGATTGGAACAAATCACTATAATTCGTCCGCGCCTACGGATCAGTCGGCATTTTTCACAAATTTTACGAACGGAAGCCCTTATTTTCATATTTCTTATTCCTTACTTTTATTCTGAATCTATTCTTTTGAAGAAAATAAGTCTCTTGAATTTTTTTGACTTTAAATTGTATCCCCGTGAAAAGAATTTGCTAAAAATCATCTAATCATTTGAATCTTTGTTGCGAAGTCTATAAATTATACGTCCCCTGGTTGAATCATAACGACTTACTTCAATTTTTACTCTATCCCCTGGTAGTATACGGATAAAACTGCGTCGGATCCTCCCCGAAACATAACCTAAAATTACATCTTCATTATCTAAGCGGACCCGAAACATCCCGTTTGGAAGTGATTCAGTAATTAAACCTTCATGAATCAATTTTTGTTCTTTCATTCCAGGTAACCTCCTTGAAGTATCACCTAAAGTAGCAACTAATAGAGGAAGAGTTATATAACTCACGTTTCCTCTCTATTTCATAAACGGGAAGTTGTAGAGAAAATTAGGATACTAGAGTAAAAGGATTACCATATATATAACAAAATTTCTCCTCCAATTTTTTCTAGTCGAGCTTCTCGATCTGTTATAATACCTCGAGAGGTAGAAAGAATTACAATTCCCATTCCACCCAAAATCTTAGGAATTCGTTGATAGTTGGAATAAATTCGTAAACCGGGTCTGCTGATACGTTTTAAAACGGTTCTATATATTCCTTTCCTAGTCTTTCTATATCGCAGGGTTAAAACCAAGAAATCTTTTTTATTTTCTTGATGTTTGCGAACATTTTCAATAAAACCCTCTCGTAGAAGTATTTTAACAATGTTTTCGGTAATATTCGTAGATACTATTCGAACCGTTCCTTTTTTATTCATCTCAGCATTTCTTATAGAGGTTATTATATCAGCAATTGTGTCCCTACCCATGACGAATTATAATTATTGGTTCCTCCTAATTTTGATATAATCAACATGTTTCCTTTTTTTAATTATTAAATAAAGTATATGCGTGAGACACAATCTACAAAATCTACTAAATTTGAATTTGATCTATTTCATATGCCCTGCGATTGTTATATCATAGTCTCATCTAATAGTATTTAGAATATCTAGTCTACTAATAGATAATAGATAATATAAGACTATATATTAGTTAGTATTTAGTAGTGAGTATTTAGAATATCTATAATACCTCGGGAGCCAATGAGACTATTTTAGTAAAATTCAATTGTCTCAATTCCCGAGCGATCGGACCGAAAACTCGAGTTCCCTTCGGATTTCCTTCTTGATCAATGACAACGGCTGCATTGTCATCATATCGTATTATCATACCGTTGTCACGTTTGAGTTCTTTACGAGTACGTACAATTACAGCTCGAATGACTTCTGATCTTTCTAGAGGCATATTTGGCACTGCTTCTTTGATTACAGCAACAATAACGTCACCAATATGAGCATATCGGTGATTACCGGCTCCTATGATTCGAATACACATCAATTCTCGAGCTCCGCTGTTATCCGCTACATTCAAAAGAGTCTGAGGTTGAATCATTTTTTTTTAATTCATTATTTCAATAGAAGGGATAAAAGAAAAAAGAAATATTGTCTGTCCAGAAAAAAACTTGGGGTTGTTTTTTCATACTAAAATTCAATGTTTAGTCCAATACTCCTATCCTGAAATAACAAATTGAGTTCGTATAGGCATTTTTGACGCTGCTATTTCAATAGCAGCTCTGGCTACCGTTTCCGATATTCCACCAATTTCATAAAGTATTCGACCGGGTTTAACAACGGATACCCAATATTCGGGGGATCCCTTGCCCGAACCCATACGTGTTTCCGCGGGTCTTACTGTAACTGGCTTGTCGGGAAATATGCGTACCCATATTTTTCCACCACGACGCGCATATCGTGTCATTGCTCTTCGCCCTGCTTCGATTTGTCTAGCGGTAATCCAGGCGGGCTCAATTGCCTGAAGAGCGTATCTGCCGAAACAAATATGATTACCTCGACAAGATATCCCCTTCATTCTTCCTCTGTGTTGTTTACGAAATCTGGTTCTTTTGGGGTTATAGTTGATGGTTTTTCTTAATTCCATCTCTACTACAGAACCGGACATGAGAGTTTCTTCTCATCCAGCTCCTCGCGAATGAAAGGATTAAATAGATGCACTCTTGTATTTCTAACTAATGTAATGGCATTTCTTTTTTCTTTCTATTTAATTTGTTTATTACACACATTTATATGCTAGTTTAATAACGATCCTTTTTTTTACTCTTATCAAATCAAACACGAAAAAAGAAATATTGTAATGCAATTCCCCTAAAAAAGTTTCGCGGGCGAATATTGGCTCTTTTCTGTTTCATTCGTGGATCAATCCATGACCTATCAGAATAAATCCATTTTTCTTGGCTCGTTCCGCCATCCCACCCAATGAATTCTTTTGATTCGTTTTCCGTAGAATCTGATGTAGTCACAGGTTTCGTCGTTCCCATAGCTTCTCCATTAATGATTAGGTCTGAACTTCGCAATGGAGCTCCCAACAAACAAGAAAATCTTTTTCCGAGTCAATATCCTCAGTTTTTAGTAACTCGGAAGCTCTTTTTTTTATACTTTAATTTAATTATTTTTTATATCAGTATGGATGCTTTATCACATTGCCTTTTATGAGTTAATTCATAGACCATACATATTGGAATCCTATATCATTGATATTTTGGTTCTTTTTCTTTCTATCATCCTTCCATTTATCCACATCCCCGTTTTTCTTCCTAACCCATAATCAGATTAATTTTTTATGGAAAAATTTGCAGTTGCTGCAACTATATGATATGATGGATTTTGTCATATAGTGACTGTTTCCGGGGATCTCGACATTACGAAGCAATAAGTTGGTTATTTTATTACTTTATATAGTTTTTAAGTTTATAGGGATCCGTCTTTTTTTTTATCCCAACTTTCAACTCTAAAGAAAAAATTAACGAGTCACACACTAAGCATAGCAATTTTAACAAATAGTCAATCGAATTGTTATTTAATCTTATAGAATTTTAAAATTTTTATTTAATTTAACGGAAAAAGAATAACACAGTTTGTAATTTTTTGTTCTATCGCCGGACTGGACAACATGGGAAGACAAATAAGGGTTTATTCTTCCTCGTCCATAAATATCCAAATTTTGATGCCTAATACTCCATAGATAGTTCGAATTGGATAGGAACAATGATCAATTTTAGCGCGAATTGTTTGTAGGGGAACCCTACCTTCTCTAATCCATTCCACACGTGCAATTTCTTTTCCGTCGATACGTCCTGCGATTTGTACTTGAATTCCTTTTGTATCCGTTTGTTCAGTTAATTCAATAGCTTTTTTTATTGCCTTTCGAAACGAAACTCGATTTTTTAATTGTAAAGCTATGTATTCCGCAAGAATATTAGGTTGCCCATAAGGTTTTTCAATTCGTGTGAGAGCAATGTTAAGTCTGCGGTTCACAGAAGAAAACTCTTTTTGTACATTCATCTGTAATTCTTCGATTCCTCGTGTTTGGCTCTCCATTAATAAATTTGGGAATCCAATATAGATTATGACCTGGATTAAATCGATTCTTTTTTTTATTTCTATACGTGCGATTCCTTCGAAACCCGAAGATATTCTCCTATTTTTTTGTACATAGTTCTTGATACAATTCCTTATTTTTTCATCTTCCTGTAGACCCGTCGAGTAATTTTTTTTTTGTGCGAACCATAAGGAATGATGTTGCTGGGTTGTACCAAGTCTGAAACCGAGTGGATTTATTTTTTGTCCCATATTTTTCTATTATCTTATTTTTTCATCTATATATATTGTTTGTTCGTTTTTTAATATTTTCATATTTTTTTAGCCTTTGCTTTACTCAATTATTATATTAATATTGACTCAATTATTATATTTATATTTAATTATATTAATATTTAAATATATTAAAATATGAAAATATAAATTTAAATTCTTTTTAAATAATATTTAAATTTAGTTTAAATTATTTTTAAATTATATTAAGATTTAGATTTTTGATTCGATTAATAAATAGATTAGATTAAAAATTTTATTATTTAATCTGATTAATTCGAATTCCTTTTTTACTTTCTATTTCTCTTTTAATATAATTGTTATCTGACAAGCGGGTCTTTTTATTGTATAACTACGTCCTCGAGCTCGAGGTCTTAATTTTTTTCCGGTAGCACTCCTATTAACTTTGGCCTCACTAATGAATGAATCAGCTTCGTTTAAACCCATATTATGACTAGCGTTTGCTGCTGCAGAATAAACCAATTTTAAAATAGGATAAGATGCTCGATAAGGCATAAGTTCCAGCATCATAAGTGTTTCCTCATAGGAACGGCCGCGAATTTGATCAATTACTCTTTGTGCTTTGAAAACAGACATACTACATATATGTTGAGCTAATATTTTTATTTGTCTAATGGAACTCGAGTTCTTTATCATAAGGTTATCCCCTAATAATGAATGATAAGCCACTTATTGTATTATTTGACTTTTATTTTCTTAATTTAATATTTTTATTTAAGTTCATACTCATTAAAATGAGTATGAACTTAACGACGAGATTTATTATCGTTTCTTGCGTGTTTTGCGAAAGTCAGAGTAGGTGCGAATTCTCCCAATTTGTGACCCACCATACGATCTGTTATATAAATAGGTAAATGTTCTTTTCCATTATGAATAGCGATTGTATGGCCAATCATTGTGGGTATAATGGTAGATGCCCGAGACCAAGTTACAATTATTTCTTTCTCCTCCCTCATGTTGAGTTTTTCAATTTTTCTCGATAAATGATTAGCTACAAAAGGGTTTTTTTTTAGTGAACGTGTCACAGTAGATTACTCCTTTTTTTAATTGGTATTCTATGTCCAATATCTCGATCTAAGTTAAGTATGGAGGTAAGAATAAATACAATAATGATGAATGGAAAAAAGAGAAAATCCTTTAGCTAGATAAGGGGCGGATGTAGCCAAGTGGATCAAGGCAGTGGATTGTGAATCCACGATGCGCGGGTTCAATTCCCGTCGTTCGCCCATCACATTATTTTAAATTCCAAAAATTCGATTTTCAATATTCCTATTTGCGGCGACGAAGAATAAAACTATCACTATATTTTTTCCTTTTCCTACTTCTTCTTCCAAGCGCGGGATAACCCCAAGGGGTTGTGGGTTTTTTTCTACCAATTGGGGCTCTCCCTTCACCGCCCCCATGGGGATGGTCTACAGGGTTCATAACGACTCCTCTTACTATAGGACGCTTACCCAGCCAACACTTCGATCCGGCTCTGCCCAAACTTTTTTGGTTCACCCCAACATTACCCACTTGTCCGACTGTTGCTAAGCAGTTTTTGGATATCAAACGGACCTCCCCAGATGGTAATCTTAATGTGGCCGATTTACCTTCTTTTGCAATCAGTTTCGCTACAGCACCTGCTGCTCTAGCTAATTGTCCACCCTTTCCAAGTGTGATTTCTATGTTATGTATGGCCGTGCCTAAGGGCATATCGGTTGAAGTAGATTCTTCTTTTTTATCAATAAAAACCCCTTCCCAAACTGTACAAGCTTCTTCCAAAGCATACGGCTTTCTAGATGTATATGATGATATCTAGACAGATGGATCTTATATGAATCGTATGATGAAGTACCACATGAGTGGATATATAGGAATCCAAATCTGCTGAATCACTCATGTTATGATCTTCTACATCCTAGGTCTCTCCGTTCCGTCATCTGGCTTATGTTCTTCATGTAGCATTCAGACCGAATGACTCTATGAAATTACGTCGATACTTCCACATATTACGGGTAACGTAGGAGACATCTCTCTTTTTCCCCGGGGGGATCTTAATTACCACTGCTTAGCTTTCAATTCGCCTCTGACCATCAAATTAAATGTGAATAACCCGTCCTCCTCTCTTTGAAACAAAGAAGGGGTGCTTCCGGTTCTGTGCGTGTTTCAAACAATTTTGTCTTCTCCATATTACCATATCTCTAGAGTCAATAATTTTCTATGAGGAACTACTGAACTCAATCACTTGCTGCCGTTACTCAACAGTTTTCTGGTGAG